CTATAAAAAGCATCTATGTAACCACGATTATATGACCAATTATATATTATATTTATAATTTTTTCAAAAAAAAAATGATTAGTAAAACTTTTAACAAATGAATTACGAAAATTCAAATTTTGTAAAGATGAATAAGCGGGCTTATAGAATAAAGACGCTATAAATATTCCGAAATAAGCTATACTCACTGAAAAAGTTGCATTTTTAATAAATTCATACCAAGTGAGAGAATCTTTTGAACTTTCATGTAAAAAGTTTATAGACGGAGTTAACCATTTGTCTAATATATCCAAAGCAATTGCTTCTTGATTAAATTGAGTGAACGGAATTCCTATCACTCCAACAAACAAAGTAAATAGGGATAACACAAACATAGGAAATAGCATAGTATTATCTGATTCATAGGGATACGAAAAAGTATTCTTAGTACCAAAATGGGGAATAGTAACAAAAGGGCGCATCATTTTTGGTACATTACTATCAATTCGATATGTTGTTTTTTTCCAAAAAAAAGAAGACCTTTCATTATTATTCATTGTTAATAATGATAAGAAACGAAAGTTTTTTTTAATCATTTTTGATCCTTCTTTACCCCATAATGATATTGAATAGAGGGAGTTATTTGTTTTTCCACTGTAATTTTTAAAATAAAGGTTTAAATGTCCCCCAAAAGTAAGTAAGTAGATGCGAAACATATAAAATGCTGTTAATCCTGCTGTGGAAAAGGCTATTATTGCGAAAATCGGTGAATACAACCAACTATTATTAAGAATTTCATCTTTGGACCAAAAGCAGGCAAGGGGTGGAATACCACAAAGAGAAAGGGTACCTAATAAAAAAGAATTTTTTGTAATTGGCACATGCTTTGTTAAACCACCCATAAGAACCATATTCTGACTTTTATCTGGAGAATATCCAACAACCGATTCCATTGAGTGAATAATGGACCCAGATCCTAAAAACAACAACGCTTTTGAATAAGCATGAGTAATCAAATGAAATAAAGCAGCCCGATAAGACCCTATACCCAAAGCTAACATCATATAACCCAATTGAGACATTGTAGAATAGGCTAAACTTCTCTTAATATCTTTTTGAGCAAGAGCTAAAGTAGCTCCAAATAATACTGTTATTATACCTATCAAAGCTATTAGATTCATTATGTAAGGTATTACTATAAAAAGAGGAAGAAGCCGAGCGACAAGAAAAATTCCCGCTGCTACCATCGTAGCAGCATGTATAAGAGCCGAAATGGGGGTAGGTCCCTCCATAGCATCAGGTAACCATACATGAAGAGGAAATTGAGCAGATTTAGCAACTGCACCTGCAAATAATAGGAAGGCGCACAAAGTAACAAATAATAAATTAACCTCATTATTATAAATCAAGTTATTGAATATTTTAAACAAATCCCGAAATTCAAAACTCCCCGTTGTCCAATAAAGACCTAAAATCCCTAATAATAAACCAAAATCCCCCACGCGATTAGTTACAAATGCCTTTTGACAAGCATTCGCCGCAGTAGGTCGGGTGAACCAAAAACCTATTAATAGATAAGAACACATTCCAACCAATTCCCAAAAAATATAAATTTGTATCAAATTCGAACTAGTAACTAATCCCAACATTGACGTATTGAACAAACTCATATAAGCAAAAAATCTCAAATATCCTTGATCATGGGACATATAATTGTCACTATAAATAAGAACCATAATTCCAACAGTCGTGATTAATATTGACATAATACAAGTAAGTGGATCGATCAAGTAGCCCAACTCTAAAGAAAAATCATTATTGATAGTCCAAGACCATACATATTGATAGATATAATTACTATTTATTTGATCAATAGACAGATAAACTGAAAAAATCATAACTATACTTAACAATAAAACACTAGGAAAAGACCACATACGTCGAAGGTTTTTTGTTGCCGTCGGAAAAAGTAGAAGTCCCACTCCTATTAACATAGGAATTGGAAGTGAGATGAAAGGTATGATCCATGAATATTGATACGTATATTCCATAAAAAAAGTATATTTAATTCCTAGTTAATTTTTCTGATTCACCAGCTCTTATCTCTTTTCAAAAGGATCAGTTAATAAAACATTTTAATATGCACAACTTAAATAGAATTTTCTATTCTTAATTATTCTTAATTTTTTGCCAAATACTTCAAATATTTCAACTCAAGAAGTTAGAATTGTTCAAATAAGATGACCCAATGAAACTATTAATGAACCCAACTATTTATTTTAAGTCAAATTTTATGACAATATAGAAAATGAAAATTTTCTTTGTTATTATTTAGTATGCATTACAAAAATTTCCCGCTATAGAGCAAGAAGGAATAATTACACGAAAAACACTAGTTTTTTTTGGTATCAATCATAAAAGACAGCCTACAAGTTGATCCAGTAAAATAAGACTTATTTTTATTAAGTTCGTTTATTACGAATCATTAAACAATTCATTTTTTTTTTGAAAAAATAACATTATCATTATATATATATATTGTTTTTTTCTTTGTTCCTAATCTAATAATTTTCAATTTTAGATATCTATATTAGGAGTATAATATAATTTAAAGAATAAATGGATAATAAATAGTAAAGAACAATTCGTTTTGAACAATAGATGTCTTTCACATCCAACTATAGCAATGAATAATCTATTATAATTTTTTAATGGCAGTTCCAAAAAAGCGCACTTCTATATCAAAAAAACGGATTCGGAAAAATATTTGGAAAAACAAAGGGCGTCGGGCAGCGTTGAAAGCTTTTTCGCTAGCAAAATCTCTTTCAACGGGGAATTCACCAAGTTTTTTGGGGGACAAATCAAATAAATAATCAAACATTGGAATAATCTGAATCGGTTTGACTCAAAAAATAGCCTAGTAGAAATTCGTTTATAATTTTTATTATTTAATAATTTAAATAAGAATTTTATTATAGAAAATATAAATAATTGAATAATGTAATATGAATTTATTAAAAAAAAAAATTGTCACTAAACTAAATTCAAATCAAAATAAACATTTTTTTTTAATCAAAGCAATTATTGGAATTTCCTAATGTTTTGAGCGGATGAATATGAAATTCGTTTTCCTTTTTTTTAGGGTATGTAAAATAAAAAAAAGAATTCTTTTGTTTACTCAATTATAAAATAGAAAATGGTACTTTTTTTTCTTGTTGAAAGAATAAAAAAAAATACAAGGGTTGTGACCTTTCTTTTTCATATCTTTGTTTTATCATTTTCGGGATGGGGAAAATAAGAATCCCCATCGCCCCAATAAAACAAAAAGTTTTTCTTGATTTTTTTTTTATTATATCCACATATTGAAACCCGAACTATCTCGTTACAACAGTTCCTTTTTTGAAAGAGAATAAACTACGCAAAATCCTGTAAAATAAAACTATTGTTAAATTAAGAAAATTGACACCTTTCCCTATTTTTTTTTTTACTTTTACCTTTAATTTAATTAAGTTTTCACATTTAAAGATAAAGAGCTTTTTATCCCCTTAAATTTGAAAATATTACATTCATTGAATTGAAAATTGATTCTATTCTTTCAATCTCGAGGATTGCTCGACGATTGAATAATAATAGGTTATTATGATTTCGAGAAAGCCGCTATGGTGAAATCGGTAGACACGCTGCTCTTAGGAAGCAGTGCTAGAGCATCTCGGTTCGAGTCCGAGTGGCGGCATGGCATTTTATATTATAAAAAAAGTCCTATAATATAATTAATTCAAGTCCCAGATTTTAATTCAAATAATTGAATTGAGAAACCTTTTTTAATAATTTTATTTTTATGATATTTTCAACTTTAGAGCATATATTAACTCATATATCTTTTTCGGTCATTTCAATTGTCATTACAATTCATTTGATAACCTTATTAGTCGATGAAACCGTAGGACTCTATGCTTCGTCAGAAAAGGGCATGATAGCCACTTTTTTCTGTATAACAGGATTATTAGTTACTCGTTGGATTTATTTGAGGCATTTACCATTAAGTGATTTATATGAATCATTACTATTTCTTTCATGGGGTGTCTCCATTATTCATATATTTACATATTTTAAAAAATATAAAAACCATTTAAGTGTAAGCGCAATAACCGCGCCAAGTACTATTTTTACCCAAGGTTTTGCTACTTCAGGTTTTTTAACTGAAATGCATCAATCCCCACTATTAGTCCCCGCTCTCCAATCTCATTGGTTAATGATGCACGTAAGTATGATGGTATTGGGTTATGCATCTCTTTTATGTGGATCATTATTTTCAGTAGCTCTTATAGTGATTACATTTCAAAAAGTTATAAGAATTTTTGGTAAAAACAATAATTTATTAAATGCCTTATTTTCCTTTGATGAGATCCAATACATGAACGAATGGAACAATGTTTTAAGAAACACTTCTTTTTTTTCTTCGAAGAATTATTATAAGTCTCAATTGATTCAACAATTAGATCATTGGAGTTATCGTATTATTAGTCTAGGGTTTATCTTTTTAAGCATAGGTATTCTTTCAGGGGCAGTATGGGCTAATGAGACATGGGGATCATATTGGAATTGGGACCCAAAGGAAACTTGGGCATTTATTACTTGGACCATATTCGCAATTTATTTACATACTCGAACAAATCAAAATTTTGAAGGTGTAAATTCCGCAATTGTGGCCTCTATGGGTTTTCTTATAATTTGGATATGCTATTTTGGGGTCAATCTATTAGGGATAGGGCTACATAGTTATGGTTCATTTACATTAACATCTAATTGAATGAATTCAAGAAAGGGCCTGACGAACACAAACATGGGAGAGTATAGATAAGAAAACTGTGTGTAAGACATCGAGAACCCTTTGAATCACTACATTACTTGATTCAAATGGTTCTCACAAAAGCCAAATGGATGAGGAAGTCCAATTCATTTTTTTTATTTAACTTAAGAAAAACGACTTCTTTTTTTATTGTGCAACGAACGATTTAAAAAATAATTATTATTATAGTATTGCTGTTTCATTTTTTTTTTTTTTTATGAAAACTATCTAAAAAAATAATTAGATAAAATAGCTTCGACCTTGTCAACTGATAGTGAGAAAACAAAATCTGGATAAATACCAATACCTATGACAGGTATAAGGATAGAGATCGCAACAAACAACTCTCGCGGTCCCGAATCAAAAAAATAAGAATTTTGAGCATTAAAAAGCTTGTATCCATAGAACATCTGGCGTAACATAGATAATAAATAAATGGGAGTTAATATCACTCCAATTGCCATTACCAAAGTAATTAGTATTTTTGTCATTAAAAGATATTTTTGGCTGGTAATTATTCCAAAAAAGACTATTAATTCGGCAACAAAACCGCTCATACCCGGCAATGCAAGGGAAGCCATCGATAAGATACTGAAAGTTGTGAATATTTTTGGAATTGAGATAGCCAGTCCGCCCATTTCGTCGAGATAAACAAGACGTATTCTATCATAACTTGTTCCCGCCAAGAAAAAAAGCGCAGCGCCAATAAATCCATGAGAGATGATTTGTAAAATAGCTCCATTGAGTCCCGTATCGCTTATAGAGCCAATTCCTATAATTATGAAACCCATATGAGAGACGGAGGAATAAGCTATTCTTTTTTTTAAATTGCGTTGACCCGGAGATGTTGAAGCTGCATAGATTATTTGAATTATGCCTACTATGATCAACCAGGGTGAAAAGATAGAATGGGCGTAGGGTAATAATTCCATATTGATGCGAACCAATCCATATGCTCCCATTTTTAATAAGATTCCGGCTAGAAGCATACAAGTACTGTAATGTGCCTCTCCGTGGGTATCTGGTAACCATGTATGTAAGGGTATAATCGGTGATTTGACAGCAAAAGCAATAAGAAATCCGATATAGAATATTATTTCCAGTGCTACAGGATACGATTGATTAGCTGATGTTTCAAAATTTAAAGTTGGTTCATTAGAACCATATAAACCGATACCCAGAACTCCCATTAACAAAAAAATGGAACCTCCTGCAGTGTACAAAATAAACTTTGTAGCTGAATACAACCGTTTCTTTCCTCCCCACATCGCTAGAAGTAGATAAACGGGAATTAATTCTAACTCCCACATGATAAAAAAGAGTAAGAGGTCTCGAGCAGAAAATGATCCTATTTGACCGCTATACATTGCTAACATTAGAAAATGGAATAATTTGGAATCTCGAGTAACTGGCCAAGCCGCTAAAGTAGCTAAAGTGGTGATAAACCCCGTCAGTAAAATGGGTCCTATGGAAAGTCCATCTATTCCCAATCTCCAGTAAAAATCAAAAGAATGGATCCATTTATAATCCTCCGTCAGTTGGATTAATGGATCGTCTAATTCGAAATGATAACAAAATGCATAGGTTGTTAGAAGGAGCTCGAGTACACAGATACATATAGTATACCATCTGATTACTTTATTTCCTCTATGAGGGAAAAAGAAAAGTAAGAAACCCGCAAATATTGGCAAAACTACAACTATTGTTAACCAAGGGAAATAATTCGTAGTAAAAACAAGATACACTTGGACTAAAAAAACCCATGTTCGAAAATGAAATAAAAAATAAATATATGTATATTTATTTTCGAGCACGAGTTTTTGTCGGTAAAAAAGAAATCAAATGTATTCAAGGGGGCTTTTATGGACCGTATCAATAAGCTAGACCCATGCTTCGAGTTGTTTCATGCCATAAATAAACTCGAACACTCAAGAAATCCGTCGGACAGGCGGATTCACATCTCTTACAACCAACACAGTCTTCTGTTCTTGGAGCCGAAGCTATTTGCTTAGCTTTACATCCGCCCCAAGGTATCATTTCTAATACATCTGTGGGGCAAGCTCGGACACATTGAGTACACCCTATACATGTATCATAAATCTTTACTGAATGTGACATTGGATCTATAAATTTTTTTTAAGACTATAAATTTTCGATCGAGTATAAATTTGTAAATGAATTATATATTTAGATACCAGATGAGTCAATAATTTATCAGAATTTTTATAATAAATCTACTTTCAAATTAACTCATGCGATAGGGCCAAGATACTTTGATTTTTTACGTTTTCGCAAACATGATCATAGATTACGTATCATACAGATAATTTGACTTGATGAATATCCGAATTTATATGAATATCATAATTTATCTGATAAATAAATACTACCTATTCAACAAATTCGATTGATTGATACGAGTTGATTTTCTGTTACGATAAATTGACGAAACAATAGCTGGGCCAATAGCTGCTTCAGCGGCTGCAATAGCTATAACAAAAATTGAGAAAATATTCCCTTTTAATTGGCGACTATCAAAAAAATCAGAAAATGTTACGAAATTCATATTAACTGCATTCAGTATAAGCTCAAGACACATAAGGGCTCTAACCATATTTCGGCTCGTGATCAATCCATAGATACCGATAGAAAATAAATAGGCACTTATAACAAGTACATGTTCGAGCATGATTGACCAACTCCTTACCAATTCCGATTCATTTCAATATGAACAAAAATTTAATAGATTCAATTCAATTGACAAAAAAAAAGTACAGAACAAGGGAATATATTGGTAATCGATCGAATAAAAGAATTTTTATTTTAAACAGAAACAATCTTCAAATAGAATTGAAGGGGAATGTGTGTGATAACATAGAACAAAGTTTAATTTATGCTATTTCTAAATATTTATTACTGGCGAGCCACGGCAATTGCGCCGATCAAAGCAGCTAAAAGAATGATCGAAATGAGTTCAAATGGAAGAAAAAAATATGTTGATAAATGAATTCCAATTTGTTGACTATTACTTATCAAATCTTGCTCTAGAATCTGGTTTGATCTTGTAGTCCAAATAATCCCATACCATGACGTATCTACAATAGTAGTCATTAGTGAAACAAAAATACTTGTACAAACCAGAAAAGTAAATCCACTCCCAACGGTCCAAAGATTAAAATCTTTGGAATATTCTGAACCCTTCATGAACATCACAGCAAATATGATTAAAACATTTATAGCTCCCACGTAAATAAGGAGTTGCGCAGCAGCTACAAACTGGGCGTTTGCGAGAATATAGAATAAGGATATAGAAACAAGAACCAGTCCCAACGAAAAAGCAGAATAAATGGAGTTGGTAAATAATAGTACTCCCATACTTCCTAATATAAGACCTGATCCCAACAAGACTACAAGAAAATCATGTATCGGTCCAGGCAAATCCATTATATGTAGTAAAAAAAGAGATAAATAAATCGAAATGTTTTTCATGACCTTATTGATCTGACCAGGAAAAAAAATGGATAATCAATTCCTAATTAAATCTTAAGGGGTGTGAATTAATATAGGTACAGTTATTGGATTAATCTTAGTCTTGATCTGAAAGAGTAGAGTAGTTCGAAACTATATATTTCGAAATATATAGTTTCAATCTAAATTAAGCTGCAATTCTCATGAATCAATAGTTTGGATTTGTACGTAGTGACCAAACAAACAAAACGAAAGAAACCTCATTTCTTTAAATCAAAACAGAACCTTAGTAATTGGAAATTACTCTTTAATCAAGGGATTTACTTATTTTAGACTTAAATTTGAGGCGAATTCAAAATTGTTCTAATTGTATAATCATCAACTACTGACATTGGTAAACGACCCAACGAAATTTGATTGTAATTCAATTCGTGACGATCATAAGTAGAAAGTTCATATTCTTCAGTCATTGATAAACAATTTGTTGGACAATATTCAACGCAGTTACCACAAAATATACAGATCCCGAAATCAATACTGTAATTAAGCAATCGTTTCTTTCGAATATCCGTTTCCAATTTCCAATCAACAACGGGTAGATCTATAGGACATACACGAACACATACTTCACAAGCAATGCATTTATCAAATTCAAAATGGATTCGACCGCGGAAACGCTCCGATGTGATTAATTTTTCGTAAGGATATTGAATAGTTACAGGCAAACGATTTGCATGGGATAAAGTAATCATGAAACTTTGACCAATGTACCTTGCAGCTCGTACTGTTTGTTGACCATAATTCATGAACCCAGTTACCATAGGGAACATATTGTAATATCTCTAAAGAATTTTATGTTTGTTTCTTTCTCTTGTTTGAGCAAGTCGTGAATATAGAATATGGTATTCCTTTACAGTGAAAAGAGTTGAAAAGAAGTTGTTAATAATAGATTACCGAGAGATATAGGTAAAAGAAATTTCCATCCGAGATTTAATAGTTGGTCTATTCTTAGTCGGGGTAAAGTCCATCTTGTTGTTATAGAAATGAACAAGAACAAATAAGTTTTAGCTAATGTAATAAAGATACTAATTGTCATTCCAAAGACTTCATACGCTTTATTTATTTCAAAAAGTTCATAACCGAATATGTATGGAATAGAGATATCCCAACCACCCAAGTAAAGAACTGTTACAAATAATGAAGAAACTAATAGATTTAGATAGGAAGCAACATAAAATAAACCAAATTTGATACCCGAATACTCGGTTTGATAACCCGCTACTAATTCTTCTTCTGCTTCTGGTAAATCAAAAGGTAATCTCTCGCATTCTGCTAAGGAAGAAATTAGAAAAATAACAAACCCTATAGGTTGACGCCACAAATTCCACCCCCAAAAACCATATTTTGATTGAGCCTCAACTATATCAACTGTACTCGAACTGTTAGATAATCATAGTCGGCAATAACATCACTGTTCTCATCGCTATTACAGAACCGTACATGAGATTTTCACCTCATACGGCTCCTTGAGGGCCATAACTAAATCTAAGGAGCGTGTCGGTATTATTTTTTTTTTATCTTGATATGTCTTTTTTGTAGAATAGTATAGGATAAAAATCTATCGTGTGTCCCCAAATTAACCCAATAGAATTCTGTCTGTTCTAATAATAAACAAAAAAGGTACTTCTGAATTGATCTCATCCTTTAATAATAAAAATTTTTCTTTGTTGAGTAATAACTTAATTCTTCACTAAAATACTATTTATTATAAATATCAATAACCCATCGTTTTCAATTACGAAAAAAAAAATCGGCTATTCCATTAGTTCATGAATTCGGACACGAATTCTAGCTCTATGAATAGGGATATAGGAATAGATGGAGATAAGAAAGAATAAAAAAGAGATCTTTTTTTGTTGTAATAGGATTCTTTCCATTTTTTTTTTCGTTCCTATTCTTCTTTCTGAGAAAAAGGGGACTTACTAAATAAGGGATTATTTCGTTTCCGATAGTCATTTATTTAATGGGTGGATTGGCGCATACTCTGGATCGGAATCGTGGGGAGTACTGCCTGATCATTTCTACAAACTTAAAGCCCCAATTCGTATTCTTTTTATATTATGCATTTTGCAAAATGTCCTTCTCTCTCTTTTGGATAATTTTGAAAATCTCCATTACTAATCCTTTGTATATCTTGGTGTTTCTAACCATCCACTCATTTTTGCTCAATCGGCCGTGTTATGGTAATACATGTATGGTAGTACAGACAAATAATAGTGAAAACTCAATACGGTTGATCTTTTGAGTCCGGTCCGCTTCAAGACAGGATGACTAGTCAACCAATCTTGGGATAAAGGCTCTCTTGCGCCTATGTTTATTTCTGCTTAACTCTTATACATAGAAAATGAGACTCAATATTTTGACTGCTAATTTTTATTTATATAAGCTGTTTTCTTTCACTCATATAACTATCTGATTTAGTTCATTAATCCGAATAATGAATATAAAAATGAAGATATCTATTCAATTCATTTCACCCCTTTTCTCGAAAAAAAAGTGGGAGAAGTTTATGTCTCAACGAATCACACGTAGAGATATTGATAATACACATAGAGTTAATGGTATTTCATAACTAATTGATTGAGCAGCAGCTCGTAGACCACCTAAAAAGGAATATTTATTATTGGATCCATATCCTGACATAAGAAGTCCGATAGGAGCAACACTTGAAATGGCAATCCATAAAAAAACACCGATCTGAAGATCGGCTAAAACAAGGTGATAACCAAAAGGAATTACTGAATAGCTTAGTAAAATTGATATGACTGCTATGGATGGTCCGATACTGAATAAACGAGTATCACCTCTAGATGGAAGCAGATTTTCTTTAAAAAGTAGTTTTGTACCATCTGCTAAAGCTTGAAGAACTCCCAAAGGACCAGCATATTCAGGTCCAATCCGTTGTTGTATCCCTGCGGATATTTCTCTTTCTAACCATACAATTACTAGTACGCCTATTGTGATTCCCAATACAGTAGTCAAAATAGGGACAAGCACCCATAGAATTCCATAGACTTCTTTTAAGAATTCCAATCTAGAAAAAGAATTGATATCTTGTACTTGTGGTGTATCAATTATCATTTTAACGATCAACTTCTCCCATAATGATATCTATGCTACCTAGTATTGTCATAATATCAGCCAATTTCATTCTTTTAACTAACTGAGGAAGAATTTGCAAATTGATGAAACCGGGCGGGCGAATTTTCCATCTCCAAGGAAAACCACCCTGATCCCCTATCAAAAAAATGCCCAATTCCCCTTTTGGGGCTTCGACTCTCACATAAAGTTCTTGTTTCGCCAACTCAAAAGTTGGCGAAGGTTTTTTACTAATGAATCGATATTCAAAGTCATTCCATTCCGGAGACCTTCCTCGATCAAAACATCGTATTTCTAAATTCTCATAGGGCCCCCCAGGAATTCCTTCCAAAGCTTGCTGAATAATTTTTATGGATTCCGTCATCTCACCAAGTCTGACTAAATAACGAGCTAATGAATCTCCTTCTTTTTGCCACTGAACTTCCCAATCAAATTCGTCATAACACTCATAATGATCAACTTTACGAAGATCCCATGGTATTCCGGAAGCTCGCAGCATTGGTCCTGATAACCCCCAATTTATTACTTCTTCTCCACAAATAATGCCTACTCCCTCAACTCGTTCTAAAAAAATAGGATTTTGTGTAATAAGTTTTTGATATTCAGCAACCCCTGTCAAAAAATAATCGCAGAAATCCAAACATTTATCGATCCAGCCATGAGGTAGATCAGCCGCGACTCCCCCGATACGAAAAAAATTATGCATCATTCTCATACCGGTGGCTGCTTCGAATAGATCATATACTAATTCTCTTTCTCTGAAAATATAGAAGAAGGGAGTCTGTGCGCCAATATCCGCCATAAAAGGGCCAAGCCATAACAGATGAGAAGCTATACGACTCAACTCTAACATAATTACTCTGATATAGCTGGCTCTTTTAGGTACTTGAATATTTCCCAACTGTTCTGGACCATTTACGGTTATTGCTTCTGTGAACATAGTAGCTAAATAATCCCAACGTGTTACATAAGGTAGATATTGTATAATTGTTCGGTTTTCTGCAATTTTTTCCATCCCTCTGTGTAAATAACCCAATATTGGTTCACAGTCAATAACATCTTCACCATCCAAAGTAAGGATGAGTCGAAGAACACCGTGCATTGATGGGTGGTGAGGTCCCATATTGACTATCATGAGGTCTTTTCTTGTAGCTGGTCCATTCATAAGTTTTTCCTCGATTCATTTTTCCATGAATTGCTGAAAATGAAAATAAGTTCATAAAAATCCAAGATCTAATAAATCAAATAATTCAAAATTACTTTTTAAATTAATGAGTTTTTGACTCCCGAATATCCAATTGATTAATTAATTCTTTATAACGCATTATATTTTTCTTTGATAAATAAGAAAGTAATCGTTGGCGTTTTCCCAGAATTTTACGTAGACCTCTTTGAGATAAATAGTCTTTTTTGTGCAATTCCAAATGTGAAGTAAGTCTTCGTATCTTATTGGTGAAACTGAATACTTGAAATTCAACAGATCCTCCATTTTCTTTTTTTTCTTCTTGCGAAATAACTGAGCTGAATGAATTTTTTACCATAAAATGAAATCTCCTTCCTCTCCTTTTTTATTTTTTTATAAAATTGATCAGTAATAATAATGTTACTCATTTTAATTTGATATACACAATAATCTTAATTGCATTAAGAATTTCTATTATTTTTTTTTAATAAAATTTAGCAATCCAATTTTAAAAATTGGATTCAGATAGGTATACAAAAGGATGGTATATTTCTGCACGCACAAAAAATATTTAGACTTAAAACTTTAATTTAAATTAAAAAGTGAAATTAAAATTAAATAAGAATATTTTCTTGATTCATTTCTAAATCTAATAGATACGTCATTGAATTAAATTAATATCATCTATCAGAATGTAAGACAGTGCCATATGTGTATTTCGTTGTCTTCATATACCATATACGGTACGGGAAATATAGGAAAAATGTAGCATTAACGAATTTTCAATTGTGGATACATATGGATCCTTAGCATACTAAAACGACTGCTATTATTGGTATCAAACCAATAACGATTCATACAAGCTAAATCTTCTAATCGATAATTGGGCCAAAGAAAGAACTTTAATTGATTTAGTTTATTTTTATATCTATCAAGATGTTTGCTTTTATCTAAAACGTGATCACGAGTTTTCACCTTATTTGTATTGTAAAATGCTGTATTTCTATGGATATCATTTCTATTCCGAGAATTGAAACAAATTAGGATTCTGAACTCTCTACGACCTCTAGGGGATAAGATATTTTCAGGAACAAGCAAATCATAATGATTGCTGGCTCTATTTTCATTCGTTTTTTGATGTATTGCAATGGATTCAGCAAAACTCTTCTTATCAGGATACCCTTTTTCTTGATATCTTTGATTAATTTGGTACTTATTCTTATGAACTAATGAAATACCTATGGTTTGAGACATAATAAATTGTCCATCATTTTTTACAGACAGACGAACCGGTTCGATAATCAATATTCCCCTTTTCATTAATTCTGTAAGAGTTAAATCCTTCTGAACTATCAGAATATCCAGACTCATTTCTCTCCTTTGAATAGAGGATATAGCAATTTCTCTGGGATTTATCAGTCTAAGCAGGAGACAATATACTTTGATGTTATTGATCATTCTTTGATTTAAGGAATCATCCCATCTCAATTGAAAACGAAAATATCTTTTTAGGAAGAAATCAAGCTCCGCTTCCGTGTTTTTCTTGTATTGCTTTTTATTTATACGTTTTTTCACATCTGCTCCCGCGGAATCTTCTTGAACATATTTTTTGTGGTTTGAGAGAGCTGATTCAAGATCCTCTTCGGCCACAGATTCCTTTTCTCCTTTATTTCTATTTTCTAATTCAAGAGTTTTTTCCTTTGCTGATATAAAAAGAGATCCTTTTTTCTTTCCAATTAGTTTTTTCTTTTTACTACAAATTTCATTTACATTCAAATTTAAAAGAAGTGATTTGATTGGTATGCTCCACGGGTTAACCTTATATGCATTATAAAGTATCAAAAATTCTGGAAAAAACCAAAGTTCCAGATTCGGTATGGAACGACTTAGTATTTCTCTATTCATTCTCATCCAATCAAAAAAGATTTTTTTTTGATTGTTGGATGGGTTGATTTCTTGATCTTGATTAATTGTGAGATAAAAAAAATCTTTCTTATCGATTTTTTCAATTATTTGAAAATTATTAACCCCAGTTTTAGTATTTTTATTACTGTTCGTGTCAGCCTCAATATTGATCCAGGCTCCAATATCGGCCTTATTTTTAAGACAAAAATGCAGCATTCTCCAATCAAAATATTTTCTATCCGGATTTTTTTCCAGATCTATAATATCATCTTCTACTAGATAATTATTGATAGGGATACCCGTCAGTATATCAAAAAATTTCCATTTATCTGTCTTGTACTTATAAGAAATTTCTTGATTCTTTTTTGGTAATTCATAAATATAAATATATGAATCTTTATTATCTTCATAATTAATAGATTTATATGATAAAAGATCATATATATATTTTTTTTTAATATTCTCTTTTTTATTCGGTAATGAGTAGTGTGTTTCAAAATAATTTTGTTTTTTGTAATCAATTAATCGGTTTTTTTGATATGAATAACATTGGTTAAAATCTTTCTTTTTGGCCATACGATCTTGATTGACTCTATTTCGCCATTTTTGTGGTAGTAATTTGGACCATCTAATCGGATATAAATCGTAGTGATAATGACCCCTTAACCAGTTTTTCCATTGATTCATTCCATAATTTTGAAGATTCTTTTGTTTTAAGTCGGAATGTAATATTTCTTGTGCTCCAACAACTTCAACAAAATAATCCTGTATTTCATTTTTAAGAAAAAGAGATGTTCCGTGATATTGAAAGACAGGTCTTAACTTAGATAAGTTAATAATTTGTGTTTGTGATAATTTGTAAAATAAATATGCTTGCGACAAGTACGATAAGTCCCAAAAGATCTTTCCGTTCTTATTACTAATATTGGAAAGTGACTTTTTTATAGTTGAAATAAAGTGAATTATACTTTGATTTGTTTTATCAATGCTTTCTTGATTTGCTTCATTATTGTAAATGTCTTTAGTAATAATTTTTTTTATTGAATCAATAAAAAGTTGCACATTAATCCTCGGGATATTAATCATACGTTGAAAGATACCTATGTATGTGTTTTCAACGAAAAATTTTAGAAAATGATGCGATTTACGAATTAATCGTACATTTCTTTTTTTTAATATCTTAAAAAGATTTTTGTGAGATTCTAATATTTTATCATCATAACTTATTTTGTTAGGACTAATATTGATTTCGGGATTTAGAAACTCTTTTTTCGTGTCTTTTCTAATTTTTTCAATTTTTTTTAGTATTGTGTTTGTTCTATCAGTCAGATCTTTTATTTTTTTTTCTCTCAATGAAAAATTTGTCCAATCCATAGATCGAATTAGAATGGACGAGCCGTGGATCATTGGATTACTTATTATCAAATTTTCTTCTTTTTTAGCTTCATTCAACTCGTATATTTCTTTCAAGTCAAATAATCGAATTGGGTTTCTTTGTGAAAGTTCTTTTATTATTTGTTTTATAAATAAAATGTTTTTGATGACCCATTTTTTTGTTTCTTTTGAGATATTTAGAAACAAGTTTGTTCTTTCTTTTAAAACTCTTAGAATTAGAAAACGCTTCTTTTTCCATTTTTTCATTTTTTTTTCGAGTTCTTTTATTAAAATGGGTTCAAAAAACGAAACTTGTTTTCGGGGAGAACCAAAAGGCAGTTCAGCTTCCATTCCCCAAACTGTTAAAAAACAAAAATCATTTTTTTGTCCTTTCTTTTTTATTGAATCCTTATTACGAGATTGTAACCTAGATGTGTGCCACGGTTTCAGACGAAAAGGAAATAAGATCTTTATTTGAATACCGTCTGTTAACCAGTTTTTTGGAAATTCTTTTTCTGATAATTGAACACCATTATAGGTGCATTTTACATGCATTTCTTTATTCCAATTTTTAAAATCCTCGGACCATTCAGGAAATTGAAATAATAGCATACGGATAATATTTTTAGCTATTATCAATGAGGGTAAGACAATATATTTTCTAAGAATTGATTGAGTTACTAACAAAAAGCCTCTTATTACTTGAGCAAATAGAATGCTATCCCAGGCTTCCGCTATTTCTATACGTGCTTTTTCCTCTCTTTTCCGTTTTTCTCTTATGTCTGCCTCGTTTTTCTGATTTTCGCTTGTCTTTTCCTGTGTATTATCCGAAATAGTTAATTCTGTGTTTTTCCATATCCAAGTTCTAAAAATAGTTTTCATTAGTCCGGGAATATCAAAAGACAAAAAAAAAGATTTGTCTAGTCTGTCAAAAAAAAGATAAGAATGGGCATTTGCTTGAAACAGTTTCCAAGTAACTGTTTTACGTCTTTGAGCACGCATAGAGCCTTTGATTATGTCTCGACGAAAATCCGATTGTTGTGAATACCGTATCAAAGCAACTTCGTCTGTTTGATCAGGATTATTAGTATCTTTGGTATTAGTATAAGTATCGCTAGTTTCTAGGTTATCAGTAAAAATTACGACACGTTTGGCTTTTCTTGAACGAATTTCATGATCTTCCGCCATACTTTCGTCGTTTTCTCCTTCCTGTTGTTCTAAATCGTCGATTAATTTGTATGACCATCGAGAAACTTTTTTACTGATTTCTCTTATTCCAATCGAGTTTTGACGACTTGCTTTAGCGTTGTGAGGAGTTATAACTGCATCGAATAAAAATTTTAAAAATTTTATTCGATCTTCTGACTCAATTCTTACTTTTTTGTGTTGTGGAAATAAAGAAAGTCTTTTGAAATTCCAATTTTTTGATGTGGCTTTACAGGAAAATCCACTGATTAAATTCAAGAAAAAACAAATTTCGTTTGATAGTAATTTTAGATCAAACTCAAAAGGATCCATTTTATCTTCAATTTGTGGGTAATTAGTATTAAGAAAGATAGCATGAATCTTATTTGTCCAAACGT